TCTAAGCAGAGGGAGCGAGCCAAGGAAAAAGGACTGGTCGCTCTGCCTAGGGCTCCAAAGGGAGCTCCAGGGTCTCTGTAGTACTGGTCACCGCTGCCGCTGGGAGAAGGGAAGAGCGGTGTAGCCCATAGCTTTTTACCTCTCAGCACCCGGTAAGTAAGACGAGAGGACGCCCCGCGGAGCTCATTTTGCGCTAAGTCCCCGAGGAGTCTGAAACTGGTAGGGTGCGGATTATTAATTAAGCTTATTTGTGACTGAGTTCTCTAGAAGCTCAATGAAGGACCGGGATCTAGAGAACGACCCTAGCGAGGTTCGGGGCTATGTGGGTATCGAGCTAGAGGTCAGCACCGGTCCCAGCTCCTATATAAGCGACGGGAGTCGCCCGACAAGAGTAGCCTGAAGAGAGCCGGTACTGAGCAGCTTCCGTACTTATCAGGCTCTTAAAATAAAGGAAGCCTCTGAAGGCTACGGGTCGGAACAATAGCGCCCTACCAGTAGAAGACGAGGAGGATCAGGACGTACCCTTGATACTTCTCCTCTTAGTACTCAACGGGCTAGTTATGATGCTGAACCTTGTATTAATACCTCTTTAGTTGCTCCTTAGCTCAGCGGTGCTGCTCCAGAGCTCTTTCTCCCTCTTAGCAGCCGCTAAGCTATACGAGAGGGGCGCCGCGGAGCTCATTTTGCGCTAAGTCCCCGAGGAAGCTGAGACTGGAAGGCTGCGATGATTTTGTATTAGTGACTTTCTAGAAATATAGGGCTTGTTTTGTTGCTGAATTCTTTAAGAGCTTGTTTAGGACCGGGACTTAGAGAATGACCCTAGCGAGGTTCGGGGCCATGTGGGTATCGAGCTAGAGGTCAGCACCGGTCCCAGCTCCTATATCTTCGACCGGGAGGTCGACCGACAAGAGTAGCGCGAAGGGAGCACGATCCGTACTCCTTCCGCACTTATTAGGCTCTTAGAATATAGGAAGCCCTGAGTGCTACGGGTCGGAATACAAAGCAGCCTTCCAGAATCAGACGAGGAGGATCAGGATGTATTCTTGGTGTTTCTCCTCTTAGTTCTATAGACTATCGTAATGCTCCATAGATTATCTTATAACCTCCTTAAATCTATGGCTCATTACTCCAGTCTAAACGCAAACCAACGTCTTATTATAGTACTGCTTAGCTTAATTTATTTCTATTTTATCTATTAGGTCTCTCTTTTTAGTACTGGGTAGTAGGTTGGTTATGCTTATTTGGTAGTCTTGTGGTCCTATTTTTCGTGTGGTTGCTAAGGTTTAGTAGTTAATATTTTGTAGTCTCTTGGCATTCTGTGGTTTCTGTATAGTGTTTGTTAGGGTGTATATTTTATGCTGCTATTTGTGGTTTGTGTATTTTGTAATTTAGTAATTCAAGTCTAAGGTTTTGGGTGGTTATTCAGAAGGGGAGGGTATGGTATTTGTGTTTATAGTCTATACCATCTATATTGTGGTTGGTAGATTCTCTTATGGCTGTATATCTTTAGTTTTATCGTGCTATGTTTGTGTAGCCGGAGTTTATATTTTGTTGTATTTAATTTAAACTTTGTTAGGTGAGGCAGGGGTTATTCTATGTCGAGTAAGGCTGTTCTTTGCAGGTAATTGTGGGAGTTGGTTATTTGGTTCGTGCAGGTGGATATAATTACGTATTATGAAATGAACTGTATTTATAGTCAGCTTTTTTAGTTGTTGTAAGTACTCACATTCATTTACCTTCTTGTAACTATACTTTCATGGAGTTCCGCTGGGCTTTATATAGGTGGGATGATTGGGGGTAGCTTGTGAAATTTATGTTAGGTGTAGAAGGGTAGCAGCTATTTTAAATTCTTATTAGTCTTTGTAGTTTATGGTAAACTCGCGCTAATAGGTGTGTAATTTTATAAGTCCTCTGAGAGTAACTCTAGGGCGTCTGATTTATAACCTAAATAGGCTACGTTGGTTGTAATTCATATACTCTTGGTTTGAGCTTTATAGCTTATCTCTGTCGGGACTATTGTGAGCTAACAGATATACTAAGTGCTTATAAAGTAGAATGGTTATGGAGTTTTATAGAGTGTTTTAGGTATAAAAGTTCTACAGAATATGGGATTTTGGCAATAATACTAGTTTTCCGACTTGACTAGTATGATAATACTTTTTAAAAATAACTCTTTGCTTTTTTCCATCATTTGCAGTCAATTAGTAGCTACATAAGCCTCTGCTCAAACTTTTCTTTTCTTGTTGGGATTATTTTGAGCTTTCAAATGGGCAGCTTGTACTAAGGATGTTGAGCATAAGATTTAGTAGCCCATTTGAGGTGAGAGCTTGATAATTCCCTGAGAATGAACTTAGTATCCTCTGGTTTTAACTCTTGGGAGGGGGGGGGTAATGAACAGTGACATTTGCTCAATATTATGGCTGAAAATCTTCGAGGCTTTGTTTCATAGGGAGAATACCCTGAAGGCTCTGTGTGATTTGTTTGCTTTTTTTATCTTGACTCAGTTGGCTCTTTGAGAGGCTAATCCTTGTAAAATATTGTGCAAACTTAAATGATTGGGCTTATTAAAAAAGGCGAATTTTGTTGTATTGCCTGACTTTAAACCTTCTTTTAAAATTAGGGAATGTAAAAGTTTTATAATTCAGGATTTGTTAAATTCTGGGGTACGAGCTCTTGGGAGGGGTACTTGTTTCTAATTTTTTTTATTCTGATGATTTTAATAAAGTAATTAAAATTTTTATACAATTTTCCCGCCCATTGTTTGCTTAATATAGATATTGCTTTTAAGTAGTATATTAAAGGTTTCTTGTAGAGTTTTAGTCTTCCTTTGCTAGCCTTTATTTTACTATGATGATTTCGGTCCTAAGTCTGGTCTTGGATTCTGAATGTAACTGAATTGGTTATGTAAGTCCTCTACCTCTATTTCTTGCTAGGTTTTATTTCTTGATTCCTCGTTGTGATATGTTGTTCTTTTGTTGTTAAGATTAAATTTTACTTATGGTTTATAGTATTTTGGGAATAACCCTAGTTTCCCAGGTCTATTTTTGAGTAGTATTTTCCTATCTTCTCTACTGCTTGAATTATTGCGATTTATGAAATCTCTCCTTTACTTGGCTGTAGTCTAAGCATTTTTGCTTTGAATCTTTATAGCTAAGTGAGATATATATTATTATAAAGCTCCAGAGATTGTTGAGTGAGAGTATATATTCTAAAGCCCTACTTATGTTTTATGCGACCTTGAGAGTAACTCCCTGAGAGTAACCCTAGTTTCCTCTGAGCTTAACCTATTAGGGTTAGGAACAGGGGGACTAGCTTAAGCTCAGAGAGTAGAGCTTTATATAACATTTGAAAGAGTATTGTGCGTAGCCAGGGAGCTTATATTTATTTGTCTGATGCCAGTTTATGCCGTATTGCTGAAGGGCTTCTTTTTGGATCCTACTGTTCTCTTTGCCCTGGGAACTTTCATCTGCGGATTCATTGTCTCTCTTAGTGGTAAGTATTATCTCTAAGCTGAGCTTTGTTCCCTTTCTCCTCTTATGGAGTCCCACAGTTTTCTTCCTATTTGTAGGTATTTCTGGGGATAACTGTAGGACTATTGTTTTCTGTTTGCTTCGTGGGTACTGTCTTAGGAGTGGCTTCCTCTCTCGTAGTGTTTATTGGTCACTTGGGTATCCTTTTATCGCGCTTGGCTATTGGTTCTCTTGACATCGACCAATTAAAAGGTTTGGTATCCTCTGTGGTGCCTTTAACTGATGGTTTGTGTCAATTGGCTATGAGTTATTTCGAGACATTTATCGATAACTATTGGCCAGGTGATCTCGAGACCGTGGATACTTCCCCGTCTGATATCAAGAGTCCTCTTGAACAGAAAATTTTGAAGGATCGCTCTCCTAATAGTACCCATCCAAAACGTCACAACTTATTGCCATATCTACAGGAAATTAATAATTTGGGGGCTCATTGGGAGCATCACTATTATGGGCTATTCTTACGTTCTTTGCTATCCTATGTACAAATGAATCCTGGTAACTACGTAGGTATGTTAGAGCACATGAATGACTATATCGTGACTCATTGGACTTATTGGATGACGGTTTATTCTAATCAACATAGCTCGGCCCCTACCAACAGCTCCGTTGAGATTATCCGCCAGGGGCTTCAGCTCCAAGTCCAACCTTTTATTAAAATTTACGTGGATCCACTGGTTAAGGTTGATGTTATTGGTGAGGCTGATTATACGGCTATCCGTTGGGATTTGGACGTCCGTATGACTAAAGCTGTTACGCTCTTTAAGCGTGAGCTTGATCAGTGTTTTCCTTAAAACCAAATTTTATTATGAAATCGCTTATTGTAGCTTTGGCTATTGTTCTGGCTGTTGCTTTTATGACTCTTGCTGAGCGTAAGCTCATGGGAAGTATTCAGCGTCGTCTTGGACCAAATCATGTAGGATTCTTGGGACTGTTGCAGCCTTTTGCTGACGGGATTAAGTTGATTCTGAAGGAAACGGTTCTTCCTCTGGAGGCTAATCACTGGCTCTTCGTTCTGGCCCCCTTCCTCAGTTTTTATCTTGCCCTTTTAAATTGGCTTGTTATTCCTCTTGCTAAAGGGGTTGTTCTAATGGACATGGATTTAAGTATTCTCCTTATTTTGGCTATTAGTTCTTTGGGAGTCTATGCTATTATTTATACCGGTTGGAGTGCTAACTCGAAATATACTCTTCTAGGATCTCTTCGTTCTACTGCTCAAATGGTAAGTTATGAAATTGCCATGAGTCTTTTGGTGCTCACTGTGGTCTATATGGGAGCTACTCTTAATCTCACGGAATTGGCTTACCTTAACAGTGGAACTGTACTTCTCTGGAGCCTTTGGCCGATGGCTATGATTGGCTTTGTGGCTGCTCTGGCTGAGACCAATCGAGCTCCTTTCGATCTTCCAGAAGCTGAAAGTGAACTGGTAGCTGGTTTTATGACGGAACACTCTGCCATTAGTTTCACCTTTCTCTTTTTAGGAGAATATGCTAATATCATTACCATCTCTACCGTTCTAAATCTCATGTTCCTTGGCTTTTACAATCCACTGGTGATTTACCTCTTCATCTGGATTCGTGCCACTCTGCCCCGATTGCGATTTGATCAACTGCTCCGTTTAGGTTGGCAATATCTGCTTCCTTTCCTTATTGGATTCCTCATGATTCAACCATCGACTCTCTTTGTCTTGGATCTCTTCTAGCAAATTCATTAGTGATGCCACAACTTATGCCTTCTTTTTACTTAAACCTACTTTCTTGGTTCTCCCTTTGCTTCATTGTTTTCCATTGGTTACACACTGTAGTTATTTTCCCTTACTTACTCCTGACCCATGTATCTCGTTATACTCTCCTTTTTATCTAACTGTGACTTTACTTATTAGCTATGGGAGTCTTCCAAACCCCTACTGATGCTAATAAGTAAAGCGAAGCTCATGTTTATAAGTAGGGTTTTGGGGTCAGCCCCACTGGTTTTCACCTGACCTGTCTTTAGAGATGCTCTATCTCTTGTTAACTACAACCCTTCTCATGATGACCTGGAATCGCTATGCTGGTCGCATTGCTTTCCTGTCTCTCTTGGGATATTTTGTCATTATGCTCAATATTTGGCTCCATTTTGGTAGTCTCTCTGAGTCTGTAACTTTGTTATTTGGAGGAGGATTGGTTCGTCTGGATGAATCCATTCTCAGTGCTCTTCTCTTTATCCTCTTCTTAGGACTCGTTATTATGAATCGTACGGGGGATCTTGGTTGGGAATTTCATCTTCTGCTTATGGGAGGCCTTACCGGGGCTATTTACATGTTGACAGCTTACGATCTTCTTCTCATGGTGGTCGGATTTGAGTTTCTTAATCTTTCCACTTACCTTATTTTGAGTCTTTATCGAGGTACCGAAACTGCCACATTGAAATATCTTCTTTCTAGTGCCTTCTATACTACTTTGCTACTCCTGGCCATTAGTTTTTTCTATGGACTGACCGGTAGTACTGGCTACGATGCCCTTTTTGTACAAATGAACTATCTGGGTGGAGAAACTTTTCTTCCTCAGATTCTCCTCCTGGGTACTATTGCCTTTAAACTGGGATTGGTGCCAGCTCATTTGTGGGTCCCTGATGTTTATGATGGTTTACCTATGACTCTCCTGAGCTGGATGGGTAGCGTTCCTAAAGCTGCTGTTCTCCTCTGGCTTCCTACTATTTATCCTCTTCTCAATCAACTAGCTCCTTTTCTGTTGGTCCTCAGTGCTCTCTCTTTCCTATTGTCTGCTGTTCTCATGGCTGCTCAGTATAAGATGAAACGTTTCTTGGCTTATAGTGCTATTGGTCATCTGGGATTTGTGGTCGCTGCCTTTGCCATTGGAGATTATCATGCTTATGGTTACTATATCTTTATTTACATGATTGCCACTTTGGCTCAGTTTGTTCTGCTTTCGGAACTTCCACAGACGGAACTCATGAAACAGACCAGCGTTCTTAAGGATCACCGAGCTTTAGGTTTAGGGTTTTTGGTGATTGTCTTGACGATGGCCTCCTTGCCTCCTTTCGCTGGTTTCTATGCTAAACTCCTGGTGCTCTTTGGTTTTCTGGAAATTGGCTATGGAATCTTTGCTGTTCTCCTTATTTTAGCTTCCTTGCGATCGGCTGCCTACTATCTTAAATGGATCCAAACTACCTTCTTCTCGGTAGTTCCATTCGCTAGTGCTCCCATTCAGGTTCAATACCCTAACTTGGTCTCCTTCCTGGTGACCCTTATCCTACCTTCTACGCTACTCTTACTGCTCTAAAATTTAATCGATGAAACTGTTAAAACGTCATCCTGTTCTTTCCATTGTCAATGACTTCGTTATTGACTCTCCTCTACCAGCTAACATCACTTATCTTTGGAACACGGGTTCTCTCCTGGGAGTTATCCTTGTGATTCAAGTGATTACTGGAGTGACTTTGGCCATGCATTATACGCCTTCTACTCTATATGCTTTCGCTAGCGTAGAGCACATCATGCGTGATGTCAACTACGGTTGGCTAATTCGTTATCTTCACGCTAATGGAGCTTCCTTCTTCTTCATCGTAGTCTACCTTCACATGGGTCGTGGTCTTTACTTCGGTTCTTACCGTCCGCCTCGCACTATGCTGTGGAGTGTCGGAGTGATTATTTTCCTTATTATGATGGGAACTGCCTTCCTTGGTTACGTGCTTCCATGGGGTTTATTTTATACTGGCCCCAAATCCACTTTAAGTCAACTTCCATTAGTTGTCGGGCCTCATTCTTTGGAGGTTCTCAGCCTTATTTTTGGTTCCCTCTTAGGAGATAGTCATGCTGAGTATCGCGGCCGCTCTACTCGTATTTCTTTCAAACAGAGTGAACGTCATGTTGAATATCTCATGTGGTTTCATAAATTTTTGGCAGATCGTGGTTACTGCAATCCTAATCCTCCTCAGCTCAAGAAATTAGTTGGAAAGAAAAACAAGGTTTATTTCTATTATCGTATCAACTCTTGGTCTTATGCTAGTTTAAACTGGATTCATTATGCTTTTTATAATGAGGGCACCAAACGAGTTCCTTTAGATATTTTCCTTGATCTCTACCTTACCCCTTTCGCTTTGGCTGTTTGGATTATGGATGATGGGGGAGCTACTCAAGGAGGATTGTTGCTTCATACCTATAGCTTTCCCCTTGAAGATGTTCAGCGCTTGGTATCTTTTCTGCATCTGAAATATCAACTCCGCTGTCATATGCGGTTAACAAAATCTGGGCCTATGATTTACATCTTTAAGGACTCCTTACCTCGTCTCCAAAGTTTAGTATTACACTATATTCTACCTTCTATGCGCTATAAGCTTCTACGTGGATAATTGCGATTTTAGAGCTTTTTTTTAGTTCTCCTCCGGCAATCTTTGAAGAGAACGGAGTCGAAGCCTTATTTTTTAAGTGCTTAAAATTCGCAGTAATGCTGACGAAAACGGTCAACGGGATATTCCGTCCTGAGACCGTCGGTGGTTCAAATCATCGCTACAGACTGGTTCGTCGGTGGGTGACTGTAATGTTGCTTAATGTACAGTCGAAAGTTCGTAGATATAAGTATAATATCTATCTAGGGCTCTAGGTTATGAAATCTTAGAGTACAGCCTCTGATCATCGAGGAATAAAAACGAGTCAGAGGGAACTTTGCAAATGTCTTTTTGGGGGGCTACCGTCATTACCAATTTAGTCTCCGCTCTTCCATGGCTCGGCCAAGATTTAGTTTACTTTATTTGGGGAGGATTTGCTGTTGATAATGCTACTCTGAATCGTTTCTTCAGTCTTCACTATCTTCTTCCTTTCGTTCTCATGGCTCTGGCTGCTCTTCACCTTCTTTCTCTGCACCAGTACGGGTCTAACAACCCACTGAGCTTGATGGGGGATCGTTTGCGCTTCCACCCTTACTTCACCAGTAAAGACCTTGTTGGATTCGTCTGGCTCTTCATTCTTCTGGGAGGTGTCGTATTCTTCGCCCCTAACATGATGGGACACCCGGACAACTATCAAATGGCCAACCCTCTGGTTACTCCACATTCCATTGTCCCTGAATGGTATTTCTTACCTTTCTACGCTATTCTGCGTGCCATTCCAAACAAAGTCTTAGGTGTGGTGGCTATGTTGATGTCCATTCTGATTCTCTTGGCCCTTCCATGGTTCACTCGACTGCGATTGGCTACTCCTACTCCACTGCTTAAATTCGGTTTCTGGATTTTTGTAGCTAACTTCTTCATCTTGATGTGGCTTGGTGCTCAACCTATTCATACTCCTTATGTAGAATTAGGTCAGGTAGCTACCGTCATTTACTTTAGCTACTTCATTATGTTGATGGTGGTGGGATAAAGCTCTACTCTCTGAGCTTAAGCTAGTCCCCCTGTTCCTAACCCTAATAGATTAAGCTCAGAGGAAACTAGGGCTACTCTCAGGGAGTTATTCTCAAGGTCGCATAAAGCATAAGTAGGACTTTAGTTTTATGGGTCTTTTTGTAGCTTAAAGCTATGGTAATTTTTATGCTTGCTTTTAAGCATTACATGTAAATGTAATATAACGTCTCTTACGATGGTAGATATGCTATCTACCCTCTCTCTTTTAGGTGTTCATAAGACTCCTGTAGAGATTACGGTACTCCCCTTTCAGTTAACCCAACTCCAGCTTCACCTTGTGCTGGTGTCCCTTCTCTTCATTAGCTTAGTGAGTGCGTAAATTGGGAATTATCTCCACAGTGAGCTGGGTTGGCCTTCTTGGACTTCTACTACCCTCTCTGGAATCATGCTTATACTATCCTTTTTGGTACGTTGGCCATGATGACTCTAGGGGCTCATGTGATTACCTGTTCCTTTCTAGGACTTTACCATTGGTTAACACATCTTTTATGGTGATTAGCTGTTATCTTCGCTGTAATAAGTCTAACTTTGGCTCTTCCACGTCATGTGGTGCATGCCGACGAGCCGAAAGGCAAGGAGCGTGCCCCCACTCCGGAACCCGAACCCGAATCGGAACCGGAATCGGACGATGAATTTTATGCTTATTACAATGAGGGTTCTTCTAATCCCCGTATGCCTCAGACCGTTACGGTGCGCCCACCTTCTCCTGGCCTCAATACCAATCCTGAGTCTTCTTCTCGCACGAAATATAATTCTCAGGCCGGTGTTGATGATTGGGATAATCGCATCGTTAACGTATTACACCCGGCGTTTCGTGAAGCGGACGAGAAACATAAAAAAGTTTCTCGTCACCTTCGTCGAGCTCGTCGTGAGGGAGGGTCCGAGGCTGTTATCAAATTGGCCAGTCAAGTTGCGATTGGCAAATGGTGGAAGTTGAGTAAGAAAGTTTATAAGGCTGAGCGCGACCTTCATTCTGAAGATGGTGACGCTCATAACTTGACTCAATCTTATCGCAACGACTTCCTTGATAACTACTTGGATAGTTTTGCAGCCTCTGGGGTTCTCACTAAAGATGAGTCTATCAAGGCTGCTGCTATTGCTCTCTCTTATATTTTAGACCAAAATAACAATCAATAGTCTGATAAGTTTATCATGGTTTGATTAGAGTCTCATCTTCATTAGCTCCCCTTGTTACTTTACTTTCAACTTTCCCCTCACTACAAAAAATTACTTTATTATTTGATGGTTGCTACCATTTATGCCGATATGCCTTTACCCTGGGCTATTGGATTTCAGGACATTGGAAGCCCTACCTTCTATGGTCTTGTAGAACTACACGATCACATCCTCTTTTATCTGGTCGTCATTTTGGTACTGGTATCTTGGTTCCTTATTCGCGGAATGCTTATGAACAACGCCATTGTTTATACTCACCACTTCCATGGGCACCTCATTGAGTTTCTCTGGACCTTAGCCCCAGCCCTTATCCTGGGAGCTATCGCCATTCCAAGTTTCCGTCTTCTTTACCTGATGGACGAGATCGTGGAACCAGAACTCACCGTGAAAGCTGTTGGAAACCAATGGTACTGGTCTTATGAGTATACCGATTATGCTGACCCTATCCAATTTGACAGTTTCCTGGTGGAGGGCCCAGTACGTCAACTCAATGTAGACAATTACATGGTTCTCCCAGTGGATACCAGTGTACGTCTTCTGGTCACTAGTACTGATGTCATTCACAGCTTTGCTGTCCCTTCTCTGGGAATTAAATTGGATGCCATGCCAGGACGTCTCAACTCTGTAGGATTTATGATCTCCCGCCCAGGAGTATTTTACGGGCAATGCAGTGAGCTCTGCGGTTACCTTCACGCCTTCATGCCTATTGGGATCAAAGCTGTATCCATGGACCAATACTTTAGCTGGGTGAGCTCTAACTAATTTACTAATTGAAGTTCTACTTATATTCTATAAACCTCTACTTATTTTACTTATTTGCCAGTATAGTCAGTAGAAAGTAGAAACTTAATGTAGAGCTTCTAAGTAGAGATTCAGAGCTTTACTTAAATAGAAAAACTTATCAAAATAGATGTCCGCTTACAGTGGTAAGCGATGGCTTTTCTCTACCAACGCTAAAGATATTGGTATCCTGTATATCATCTTTGCCCTTATCGGAGGAATGGTAGGAACTGCTCTCTCTTTTATTATCCGTTTGGAACTTTCTTCTCCGGGAAATGTATTTCTTGCTGGAAATCACCAGCTTTACAACGTTGCCATCACAGCTCACGGACTGATTATGATCTTCTTCATGGTCATGCCAGCTCTGATTGGAGGATTTGGTAACTGGCTTATTCCTATTATGGTAGGAGCTCCGGATATGGCCTTCCCACGTCTGAATAACCTTTCTTTCTGGTTGATTCCCTTCTCTTTCACCTTGCTTGTTCTTAGCCTTTTCATGGGTAGCGGAGCTGGGACCGGCTGGACTGTTTATCCTCCGCTGGCTGACAGCCTTTACCAAGGAGGCCACTCTGTGGACCTTGCTATTCTCAGCCTTCACCTCGCTGGTGTTAGCTCCCTGGTAGGAAGTATTAACATTATCTGCACCGTCATTAACATGCGTGGGGCTGGAATGAGCATGGAGCGTGTTCCACTCTTTGTCTGGGGAGTCTTTATTACTGCTTTCCTACTGGTTCTTTCTCTTCCAGTCCTAGCTGGTGGAATTACCATGCTTTTGACCGATCGTAACTTTAACACTACTTTCTACGACCCTACGGGAGGTGGTGACCCTATTCTTTATCAACACCTTTTCTGGTTCTTTGGTCACCCAGAAGTTTACATTATGATCTTGCCATCGTTCGGAGTTATTTCCCACGTTATTAGCCGTTTCGCCAACAAACCAGTTTTCGGTAGTGTGGGTATGATTTACGCTATGATGAGTATTGGTCTTTTAGGTTTCATTGTCTGGAGCCACCACATGTATGTGGTTGGACTTGATGTCGACACTCGAGCTTACTTTACTGCTGCTACTATGGTGATTGCTGTGCCTACTGGAATTAAACTCTTCAGCTGGCTTGCTACTCTTTATGGAGGACGTATTGTTTACGTGACTCCTATGCTATTCGGATTAGCTTTCCTATTCCTCTTTACTATGGGAGGATTTACTGGTGTCATGTTGGCCAATGCTAGCCTGGACATCGCTTTCCACGACAGTTACTACGTGGTGGGTCACTTCCACTACGTTCTGAGCCTTGGTGCTGTATACAGTATGTTCGCTGCCTTCTACTACTGGGTAGGAAAAATGACTGGATACCAATACAACGAGTACTTAGGACGTGTCCACTTCTGGATCTTCACTTTGGGAATTAACTTCGTCTTCTTCCCAATGCACTTCCTTGGACTAAATGGAATGCCTCGTCGTATTCCGGACTACCCAGATGCTTATGGGTCCTGGAATGTCGTAGGAACTTTCGGGTCTATTCTGACTGCTTTCTCCGTAGTTCTTTGGTTGATGGTTCTGAACTCTACTTTTGTTTCTAAAGATGAAAGCTATGCTACTCCACTACCCGCTATTCAAGCTGGAAACGAAGTTCGTCTTCTCCTTGCCTAAATATTATTCTACCACGATGAAAGCTAAAATTCTAACTTTTATTTAGGGGCAAATTTGTCAATGAAATAAACTAATATTTTTGATTATGCCCACTTGGACATTCCTCGAGACTTGAAGAATGTAATCAAGCTTTCTAAAGAGCCTTAAAACTATTTTTGTTTACTAATAAATCTCTAAAGGCCCGCTCAATTTGAGCTTTGAGGAATCCCTGCCTAACTTCTCTATTTTTACTATTACGACTTAAAAATGCTTCTTTTACTTAGCTGAAATTTTACTATCCTTGAATCTCTAGAGCTAAGCGAAAGAGATATTATCATCGAGCTCCAAGGTAATACTGGGAGTAGATCTCAATAAAACATTTGGGGGAAGATTGTAGTCAGGACAGCTGGAAATGAGTAGAGCTATATAAGATGTCAACATTTAGTAAAATTATATTTAGGCGTTATTTAATGCTTAAGGGTGGAGGGTGGTGGATTAGGGGAGCTAATACTATTTATTATTATTTGGATGGAAGTTTTATTGATTTAGTTGCGAGCCTTAAATGATGATAATTTCTTTTGTATATTAATCTTCTTATGATGTCAAATTACGTATTTTATTGTTAAAGTTCTACTTATGTTTTATGCAACCTTGAGAATAATTCTAGCCTCCCAATCTGATCTTTAGAGTATCCTCCTATGCGTAGCCAGGGAGCTTTAAGGACTCTGATTTATAACCTTAATAGGTTACGCTGGTTATAACTCAGAGACTTATGCTTTGAGTTTGATATATCATTTTAAGCCGTAAAGTCCTCTCTCCTTTTACATGATGTATCTTAGTTCCTATCGTCACTCCTATCACTTGGTGGACGCCAGTCCTTGGCCTCTCCTTGCCAGTGCTTCTGCCTTTATGTTTGCTGTCGGTCTGATTAACTCTCTCAAAGGGAGTGTCTATCTTCTTGTCCTCGGTCTCATTTCCCTGTTGGTCGTCACCATTGGCTGGTTCCGTGACATTACCCGTGAAAGCCTTTCTGGAAAACACACTACCAAAGTTCAGAGCGGACTCATGCTCGGAATGATTCTCTTCTTGATGTCTGAGGTCATGGTTTTCTTCTCTTTCTTCTGGGCCTTTTTCCATGCTAGTCTTGCTCCTGCTGTAGAGCTCGGTGGTACTTGGCCACCAGTCGGTGTTGTAGCCATTGACCCTTGGTCCCTTCCTCTTCTTGGAAGTATGTTCCTTCTTGCCTCCGGAGCCACATGTACGATGGCTCACAATGCTATGGTCACTGGTAACAAAGACATTGCTTTCGGTGGAATGGTTCTTACCATCCTTCTAGGTGCTCTTTTCTTGGTACTTCAATTCAACGAGTATCGTCTGGGAGAGTTCACTATTGCTGACAGTGTCTTTGGAACTACTTTCTACATGACTACTGGACTTCACGGAACCCACGTTCTGATTGGAGTGCTCTTCCTTACCGTTATGACTGTTCGTCTTTACCGTGACCACTTTACTACTGGACACCACCTCGGTCTGGAATTCTCCCTTTGGTACTGGCACTTCGTCGATGTCGTCTGGCTCATGGTCTTCCTCAGCTTCTACTGGTGGGGAGGATAAAGCTTTATAGAAGTAGGGCTTTAAAGCTCTACTCATTTAAATACTATAAAAATTAGCTCTGGATGATTCTCCTTCTCATGTTGCTTATGGCTATGAAACCTGTTTTAATCCCCTACCTTGTCACCAGTTGGCTGATCTTATTGCTCCTACTCGTGGATTTTGTCACTGGAGTGATTGCTTTCTACAAGCTCGGTTGGGTGATTCGAACTTCTCTAGCCGCTTACTATACCCTTGCCTTAGCTACTAGTTTGAGCACAGGTCTTCCCCTTCTCATTGCCATGACCATTCCCTTCTTCTTCGGGGCTCTCTGGTTCTGGAGTATGTGTGACTTAGGGAAAGAACATTGGCTCTCTAAGCTACTAGCTTTCATGGCCATCATGTTTGCTGTCCCTTCTCTATGGGACCTATTCAAGGAGTACTTTGGTTTACGAGGATTCACTTTCTTTCCTTATGTTCACGCTGAGGGTCGAAGTAGCAATTCCTCCACCTCTGAGTCTTCTTCTACTACGACATCTGATTCTGAGGACGATCCTGGGACCTCCTCGGAGTCCGAAGAGACCAACGCGCGGGGTACGGTTGGTCAGCCCTTTACGCCCCTGCGTCGTCCACGTTCTGCCCCACCGTGGGACGGTATTCCCGATCAGGACCCTGTTACAACCAAGGGTTCCTGGGAGGGTCCCGTGACTCAACACGAGTTCGATGCAGCTCGCGACCAATATAAAAAAGGTCTTCTTTCCCAATTAACTAAGGAGGACCGAGATCTACTTTCCAGTAAAACTCTTCAGGTAAAAACTGGATTTGGTGAGCGTTTACCCAAAAAGGATTTGGACCCCCCTCTTCCTTCCTCGGAATTCCGCTCCCCCGATTTTGGGGAAGACCTCTACAAGTCCGCTGGACTAAAGGAGGTTAATGCTATGAAGCCACATGATCCTTCTTATATTAGTCGCGGTCATCCTTCGGTTTTGTGGTATACTCCTCATGCTGGAGTCGGCCAAGATCGCACAGATGAATTTACACTGAAGAAAGCTCTTAAAGCTAACAAAGATCTCATTAAAGCTACCTTCCGAGATCAACTCCTTCCGGATCCACTTTCTCAGGGTGCTCGTCGATCCGTTAGTGATCTCTCTTCGCCCGCTCAAATCTATATCCGTTTTGGTCTAATCATGGAACAGCTCTACCTTATGGGACGCGCTGGGATGAGTCCACTGGAACAATTAGAGATTTTGCAGGATTTACTAGATTTGCTGTCGCAAATTGACCGACAACTGGAGTTACCAAGTTCTAGTTCTGATCCTCATCTGGATCGCTTAATTCAATTACGCCGCCAGGTGCAGCGATTATACTATTTCTGCCGTGTGTGGAACTTGAAATTTTTTGACTTCAGCTCCTTCTTACCTAAGCGCAACAAAGATGATCACGAAGATAAATAAATGCGCTATAATAAAACTTAAGGAGGAGATGTAATATGTAAATTAGCTCACAATATTGTGATGGTCCTTGTAGGAAAATTAATCGGTGCTGGTCTTGCTACCATCGCCCTTGCTGGAGCCGGAGTTGGAATTGGTCTTATCTTCGCTAGCCTGATTTCTGGAATTAGCCGTAACCCTAGCGTTCGTCGTGAACTCTTCAACATGGCTATTCTTGGATTCGCCCTTACCGAAGCTATTGGTCTCTTCGCCCTTATGATGGCTCTTATCCTTCTTTACGCCTTCTAATGGTAAAGCTTTACACAAGTTCTATTGTTAGTTTGTAGAACTTGTGCTAAAGGTTTATGCCGCTCTTGAGTCTTAACGAATATCCTTGTTCATAACTCTTATGAGTTAAGACTTAAGGAAGTTAGAGTTATTCTCAAGGAGAGCGGGACATGAGTAGAAGCTTAGTATTGAAGACAGTTATCCCTATCGCTAGATGTATGTTTTTTTTCAAGGCTATGCACTCATATTGTATAGTCCTGATTTTTTTGGGAGTGTAGTGTGAATGGTAGCACGCGAGTTTTGGGTACTCGTTGTCCAGGTTCGAGTCCTGGCTCTCCGATTTTTATCATTTAAGTAAAGCTTTAAAAATTGGACTAGGTGCCTTAGCTCAATTGGTTAGAGCTTCCGCTTGTCAGGCGGGAGGTTGCGGGTTCAAGTCCCGTAGGTGCCGTATGAAAATGCTCCTTGGCCTAGTTAGGGGAGCTTAAATAGGTAGAGCTGTATGGACCATCGCCTAACAGGCAGGGCAGTAGATTTTGGTTCTACCGGTATGAGTTCGAGTCTCATTGGTCCAGCAAAGCTTTAGACAAGTTCTATTTCTCCTTGGCAATAACTCTTCTGAGTATGAACCTCTAAAGTCCTACTTATGCTTTATGCAGTTGCAGTCTCCTCAGAACTCCCTGAGAGTAACCCTAGTTTCCTCTGAGCTTAACCTCTTAGGGTTAGGAACAGGGGGATTAGCTTAAGCTCAGAGCCCTGAGCCTTAGGGGTTATTCTCAGGAGAGAATAACTAGAACAGGAGTAGAAGCTTAGATTAAGATATTTATATAAAAGTTTTAGCTAGGATGCGAAGTAGGATAAGCTGGAAGTCCCGGAGAAGCAATGAAATGTGATGATACTGGGCCGAACATCAAAGGTGAAAACAGGTATCCCTGAAGCATCGACGTTTAACTAGGAAGGTTTTGGTAGCAAAAAGGATTAGAGACCCTAGTAGTCTTAACTGCGGAGAGATGACACCCTGTAGACCCATGCAGGCGTGTTGTATGCCTGAAAAGTACGACCGCAAGGTTGAAACTCAAAAGATTTGACGGGGCGAGAGACCTGCCGCGGCGCGTGTAAATTAATTTGTAGGTACCCTATCAAACTTACCATTCCAAATAATATTTGCTACAACTCCAGCTTACACTGGAATGTTAAAACGGCCTACACGGACATTCAAAATGACGGAGTAGGTGAGAATCGGTACTGCATGGCTGTGACAAGCGGATCCCGCAAGGGTAAGAACTTGAATTTGCATAACTCTCGGTATCTCCGTTCGGAATTTGCATCAGACTCCCGGGGCCCTTAACTAGCTCCCTGCTTTAGCATCAGAGAGCAGTGGTGAAGTTGGAACCTCTATTGTGAGGTAGAGCGTTTTGGTTGGGCTTCTCAAGAGATCTTGAACTTGATTCTCTTACCAAATGGGTTCTCGCTACAGGAGTTTGTTCTCAAGAAGAGATAAGAACCGTGAACTAAGGCAAGCACTCATGGTCCATTATGGAATGGGCTTTCTACGCGCGACAAACTGAGAAACAATACTAAACTCTTAGACGTACGGAAGGTACCCTGAAATTGGGGACTGGAAGGTGGAGTGGCAAGTAATCGTGTTTCAGAATAGCACGGTGAATCAGAACCTCTCGTTTGTACAAACTGCTCGTCAGGGTCTGGGAGATCTAACATTGTAAATCCTAATTTCTCTGGAGATAGAGAAGCCATAGGATCAGAGTGTGAAGTTGACTGGATTTAAGTCGAAACAAGGTCACGGTAGGGGAACCTGTCGTGGAACTTCGTGGATTTTTGTAGAGTTCAAGAAACTCTAAAGCCCTACTTACTCTAGTTACGAGTGAGTAGAGCTTTATTTATTAAAAGCATTTCACTAAAGTGACTCTTAAGATAAAAGGGCTTTCTGCGGATGGCCTGCTCCTATGTGTAGTGGAAGACCAACGTCTTAATTAACAAGTGACTACTTTGCAATAACGTAAAGTGCTGATCACTAGTTTCCACCCATGAAAATGCCAGTTGAAAAAGATTTGAACAGAATCATCCAAGTAGAATCAGAGTAAATCAAGCGAATGCACCTCAGTAGCGGCGAGCGAAAAGGTGATACGGATTTCATCAATACAATGAAAGTAGCTCTCTCTTCGAGAGTGAATATAGGTAAACAAAGGAATCTAAGATCTAAGAAACATAGGAGCGATAGCGAACAGTACCGTAAGGGAATCGCGAGGTGGGTCCAAAGGTCTCCCTAGCAGGAAACAGAAAGTCGACGTTATGAGCATATGGACCGCGTTGTCCCTTCTATTGAGAGTAAAAGATGCTAATAACTACCTTGTGTATAAGGGGCTAACAACCAAATAGGAGAAGCAAAAAGCTCTACTCATGCAGGTAAAGCTCTACTCATTGAGTTATGAAACTAAGGCAACACTAAAGCTCTACTTATATTCGCTTAAATGAGTAGAGGTTTACTGGAGCTTTGTTTTATAAATCATAAGTATAGCTTTAGGAGACTAAGGATATACTAAAGCTCTAATTATGTAAGCCCCTAATTAGAGTTTTAGATCTTTATTCTTGTACTAACCAAAATTGGTACATGAGAAAAGTTTACGGGAAGCATCCCGAGAGATCAGTAAAGTTTCTTCTAATTGGCCCGAACGCGCGTGATCTAGACGTGGGCAAGGTATAATGAAGCCCGAACCGGTGATCGTAGCAGCGATCTCGGAAGACCTGCGTCTAGCAGTGAAATGCCAATCATACGCGCAGATAGCTGGTTCACAACGAAAGCTATGCCAGTAGCGCTTCTGTAAAAATAGATGACTGTAAGAAGGTAGACCAATAGTGTGCTTGTCAAGAGGAAATTAGTTTCGATACATTGGCGTTACCTAAAAATAATGGCTCATAAGGGCAACTGAGTGAGCGAGCACATGGTAGTGGGCCTCAACAATCTATTACTATGTTACTTTCAATCAGGTCGCGATTATTTCTATCAATGACGCAGGCTTGTCAACGTACAAATAAATTACAGGTAAGCAGAAAGACGGACAATAGGGGCCAAGCTCTAATGTCAAAAGGAAAAGAATCCATTGCCTATACTAAAGTCCCAAAATCAACGCACCTCACCGATGTAAAGATAGTTGAGAAAGAGAGAAAAGAATTCTGTGGGCTCGGAAGTAGCCATCTAATAAAGAGTGTGTAACAACGCCATTCTTCACTATTGAGCTTTAATCCTGATTAAAGCTTTGTATTTCTCGGCAGCCATAATAAACGGGTCAAGGTACGTACTGAAGTAAGGCGGGAATCATAATTGATTCTCAGTAGTTGTGCAGCTCCCCTCCCCATTGTTAAAGACGGAGGGTGAGAGCGATAATGTTAGTGTGAGTCAGTGTTAAAATCAGTTCAAGACTGATTGGCCGGCAAGCTCAAGGTTTCTCGGATATAAGCAAAACTAACCGAGGTGATACGGCGCCAAACCCCCGAGGGATGGCCGGTCTAGATGGATCGAATGAACCGTACTCAAACCGACACCGGCGAGCGAGTTGAGTAAACAAAGGCCCATGGGAGAACTATGGAGAAGGAACTCGGCAAAATAGCTCCGTAACCTTCGGAAGATGGAGTCTTGATGACCGGCAGATCATACTTTGAAATAACGCTCTCTTTATTCACTCAGAATATAAAGATTGTTTGATTGAAGATTTTGATTTGTCTTCAGCAAGTTAAGCTTAGCGAGAATGCCAACTGTTTCCTTAAAACACAAATTTCTGAGCCTCGCTAGAGATTGTACAGAAGTTGAGACTTGCCCGGTGCCAACATTGGAAATAGGGAGATTCCAACTTAGAATCGACTTATAAATAGTGGTAAACGGCAGCCCTAACCCTGAGGGTTTTAAAGTAGCGAAATGCCTCGGCTATTAATTGTAGTCTCATCCAGCATGAGTAGTATAATGAGCGTTCGACTGTCTCCTCCATAGACCCTACTAAATCACAATGCTCGTCCAGATGCGAGCGAGAGCTAACGGGACGTAAAGACCCTATGCAACTTCACTGTGGGAATTTCTTAATTACATCAAGGAATTTAGGACAGTTTCGCTGGGGTGGCGGCCTACTAAAATATAACGAAAGGCAAATCTATCAAACCCTAAGATAGGCTGCACGGTAAACCCTCAAGCTTATCGAATTTATAGACCGTTAAGTCTTAAAGAAGATCTCGTCTAATGAGATCTCGTGTTATTGACCCGGTCCGACAGAAAGGACCGATTACTAAATAAAAGTTACGCTAGGGATAACAGGCTAATGGAAGAGGCGAATCGAAATTGAATCTTCCGTTTGGCACCTCGATGTCGACTTATCTTTTCCTGGTAGTGCAAGGGCTACCAAGGGTTCTATTGTTCATAGATTAAAAAGGTACATGAGTTGGGTTAACAACGTCGCAAGACAGTTGGGTTCCTATCTGTTAGCTCAAATAAAAGGAAAGCTGAAGGCCCAGATCTAGTACGAGAGGATCTTTCTAAGTAAACCACTGGTGAATCGTTTATAAAGAGGATTGATAGTCCTTAAAAGAAAGACGAATGGCTAAGTTTATTAACGTGAAGTGCTGAAACCATCTTAAGTAGCAAACTTCCTTCAGCTTCCAGGCACATTTATTTTAGTGAGAAAAACTAATGCTGGGTAGGCTCAATTCTAGAGAAAGAAAAAAGCTAAACCTAGTGATTGCCAATTATCTTAAGAGTCTTAAACCCCTATTTAGATTCATACAGTTCCCTGAGAATTTTGAATAAAAACAACTTTACGTTCCCTTAGTTTAGTGGTAGAACTCTGGATTTTCGTTCCAGAAGCAGGGGTTCGATTCCCCTAGGGAGCATAGCAGGATGGAGCAAATGGTAGCTCATTGGTCTCATCAGCCAAAGATGAGGGTTCGATTCCCGCTCCTGCAATATACATAAAGCATGAATAAAACTTTATAAATTGAGAAGAAGAAAATGAGAATACAAGGGTTTGATCTTGGCTCCATGCGAACGCAGTCCTCACGGTCCGACACATGCTCATCCATCTTAGGATTTTTAATTCTAGACGGGTAAAAGGGTGAAGGGCTTAAATCGTTGTAAAGCTCACAATAAGATCTGTTGAGCAGATCTTATAGATGTCATGATAAAGCTTTCGATGGCTTGAGTTTCCATAAGATAGACGGAGAGGTGACGGCTCATACCGTGTCCATGAAGGGGAACATATAGTCTTAAGACTAGTCACAGCGGTAGATCAAAAACCGCCCTGAATTCAGGCAGCAGTGGAGAAACTTAGGCAATGGGATACATCTTGACCTAGCCGGGAGGAGGCGGAAGCCGCTACTTATTTTCTAGGATGAAGGTTTAGGTAGTCAAGTCTGTCCAAGAGACGTGCCAGAAGGCTCGGTAAAACGTACGGACTCAGCGTTGCATACATTAAATAGGCATCTAGACAAGACGGCAATTTCATTAGACGAAGCAATCTTTCATTTTCATTCTATAATTAGAAATTCTAAAGTCCTACTTATGCTTTATGCGACCTTGAGAATAACTTCAACCTCCCTAAGTCTTAACTCATGAGAGTTATGAACAAGGATAGTCGTTAAGGCTTAGGAGCAGCATAAGCCTCTACGTAGAGCTTTATAAGAACAACAAGTATACAGTACAGACTTATAAGCATTATTTATCCTATATATTTATACTTTACTCTTTATAGAGAGTCGGTTAATAACTCATTATCACAAGATGATTCTTTGGCTTCTCATTCTATTACCTTTAGCTCCTATCCTTTTGGCTCCTCTACTACGATTTAATCTTCAAGTGGGAGCTCTATGGGCTATGGCTCTAACCCTTATTCACAGCTTCTATATTTTAATCATTTTCAACCCTTATACTGGACAATTCCAATTTTCCTTCATGGGACTCGGACTGGACGGTATTTCCCTTACACTGGTAATTTTGACCGCTTTCATTATGCCTATCTGCCTTCTAGTAGAACCAGAACAAGCTGTGCCACTCCTCATTATTGAGGCTCTCCTCATGGCTGTTTTCCTGGTCCTAGATGTCATGGTCTTCTACCTATGCTTTGAAAGTGTCTTGGTTCCCCTTTTCTACATGATGGGAAACTACGGCGGGCGAGACCGACGGCTCTCTGCTGCCTTAGCCCTCTTCCTCTATACTCTCGGAGGATCTCTCGTCATGTTGACTTCCATTGGTATTCTTTACTTGGAAGCCTCCACCACTCACCTACAAGCCCTCCTCACAGTGCCTCTCAGCGAAAAAAATCAGAACATGCTTTTCTGGGGATTCCTACTAGCTTTTGCTGTGAAAGTCCCTATGATTCCATTTCATCTATGGCTACCGGAAGCTCACGTAGAGGCTCCCACTGGAGGATCCATTCTCCTAGCTGGTATTATTCTGAAATTAGGGACCTACGGATTCCTGCGTTTTGTGCTTCCTCTCTTCCCATTGGCCTCCATGAGCTATCAGCCTATTGTAGCTGCCGTCTCCCTTGTGGGAGTGGTTTACGCTGGACTGACTGCTCTGCGTCAAACGGATGTAAAGAAAATCATTGCTTATAGTAGTGTAGCTCACATGAACCTCGCTATGCTGGGAATCTTTAGTAACAACCTTCTAGCCTTGGAAGGAGCCATTCTCATGATGATCGCCCATGGATTAGTCAGTGGAGCCCTTTTCTATTGCATTGGAGCTCTCTATGACCGACATCACACCCGTTTGGTACGCTACTATCGAGGATTGGCCAGCACCATGCCAGCTTTCGCTATCTTCTTCCTCTTCTTCACTCTGGCTAACGTCGCTTTCCCTGGAACCGCTAACTTTATGGGAGAATTCCTCATCTTCACTGGATTAGTGAACCAAAACATCATGGTGACCATCTTGGCTAGCAGCGGAATGCTACTGACCGCTTCCTACTCCATGTGGCTCTATAACCGTATGATGTTTGGAGCCCCTGCCAGTTCCATCGATTACTACAATGACCTAACCCGTATGGATTGGACCGTAATGGTGCTCCTTGCTATTCCTACTCTCTGGATTGGTTTCTACCCTAATGCCATTCTAGAACTGGTCCACCTGGACACCCTCGCTCTCCTCATTTAATTATTCATCATACTAATAAAGCTCTACTCTCTGAGCTTAAGCTAGTCCCCCTGTTCCTAACCCTAATAGGTTAAACTCAGAGGAAACTAGGGTTACTCTCAGGGAGTTATGAGACTTCAACTGCACTAAAGCCCTACTTATTCAAGCTACCCTGACTACAATCTTCTCTCAAATGTTCTATTCAGTACCTACTCTCACTATTACTCGTCAATAGAAGATTTGGTAACTCGTAATAGTTCAAGTAGAGAGATAAGAGTAGGCAGGGGATTTCTCAAAAGCTCAGATTGAGTAGAGGTTTGTATAATTCAGTCACAATAAACATAAGTAGATCTTTCATATATATACAGCAAACTGCCAATTTACAAACTTTTGCGATGACTTTCTACTCTCCTATGGAAGCCTACCAAGTGATTCCAGTCTTTGGCCCTGTCAATGACGTTGCCATTTTCCTTGTCATTGGATTTAGCTTCCTCCTCATCCTAGGACTGGGATTGTCCAAAATGCAAACCGTCGTTCCTTCCAACTGGTACCTAGCCATTGAAGCTGCCCACACTACCATCTTTACTATGGTTCGTACCTACATTGGACCGGCTTACGCCTATTGGCTTCCTTTCCTCTTCACCCTTTTCTTCGGACTCTTCTTCAGCAATGTGTTTGGACTATTACCTTACAGTACGACTCCAACTACTCATCTCATCATTACCTTTAACCTGGCTGTATTCCTTCTGGTCACTGCCATTGCCAATGGATTCCGTCGCTACGGATACGCCATGATGGGACTCTTCATTCCATCTGGAACTCCCCTGCCCCTCATTCCTATGCTCGTTGTGGTAGAAATGCTGGCTTACGTTACTCGTATTATTGCCCTTGGTATCCGTATTAGTGTCAACATGATTACTGGACACACTCTAGTAAAAGTAATCGGTGGATTTCTGTGGGAAGCCTTTGAGGGAGGAACCAACATTATGATCCTCATCCTTCCTATGGTACTCCTCACTGTTTTCCTCGTCTTGGAGGTACTAATCGCTTATCTGCAAGCCTACATCTATACCTTCATCTGCATGATTACCATCAAAGACTTCTTGTAATTTAAAGCTCTACTCTCTGAGTTTAAGCTAGCTAGAGCTACATTAATCTCCTACTTAGTTAGCAATAAATGAGTAAAGCTCTACTCTCTGAGCTTAAGCTAGTCCCCCTGTTCCTAACCCTAATAGGTTAAACTCAGAGGAAACTAGGGTTACTCTCAGGGAGTTATGAGACTGTAACTGCACTAAAGCATAAGTAGGACTTTAGAGGTTTATGATCTAGCTAGCTTAGAGCCTCAATAGAACTTTAATCTAAGTATGACTCATCGATGATCACCCTACTGGCTCTCTTTATTGTGGCTATGCTGGGATTCGTTTTCTCCTCTCGACAACTGATCCTGATGCTTCTAGCCATTGAGATTATGGTATTTGTAGCTGCTTTCCGCTTAGTTTACTTTGGTTTTCTGTTCGATGACTTGATGGGAGCCCACTTTAGTCTCTATCTTCTCGTTCTCGCTGGAGCTGAAAGCGCCGTAGCTCTCTCGCTACTGGTAGCCTTTCACCGAATTCGAGGATCTATTCAAATTTACTAACCAAGTAAAGCTCTACTCTCTGAGCTTAAGCTAGTATCCCCTTTTACTTAGCCCTAAGAGATTAAGCTCCCTGGCTACGCACAATCCTCTCTCAAATGTTTCTATTGAGTACCTACTCTCACTATTACTCGTCAATAGAAGATTTGGTAACTCGTAATAGTTCAAGTAGAGAGAGGTTGTATAGTGGACAGGAGGTCTCTCTAAAGATCAGATGGAGGAAACTAGGGTTACTCTCAGGATTAGTCATGATACTAAAGCCCTACTTATGCTTTATGCGACTAGGAGACATAAAGCTCTACTCACTCGTAACTAGAGTAAGCAGGGCTTTAGTGTAGTTGCAGCCTCATAACTCATGAGTAGAGCTTTATAGCTACATTAAACTCCTATTCAATACGAGCTTTTGAGGCATCCCCTGCCTCACCTCTCACTACTTGTAGGGGTTTATGTGTCAGGTAGTATCAAACCTAAGTAGAACTTCAACAATAATTAATTGATGGTAGCTTTTATTAGCCTACTACTGCTTGTCGTAGTACTTCTGGTAGCCAGCCTCTATCTTTCGGTCTCTAGCCGAACCGCTGACAAACTAAGTACCTACGAATGCGGATTTGACCCTTACAGCGACGCCCGTCTCAAATTTGATATTCTCTACTATCTGGTAGCTATCCTATTCCTACTTTTTGACCTAGAGGTTATCTTTCTCTTCCCCTTTGCTACTCTCTTGACGGAAATGAGTTTCTGGAATCTTTCGGTCTATCTGATCTTCTTCTCGATCTTAACTATTGGTTACCTCTACGAACTCAACTCCGGATCTCTGGAGCTTTAATTCAAATACCATGGTTACTCAATATCTAGCTTTGAATTTAAGATCAAGATAGATTTGAGGACCCATGGAACTTTAATCCATAATTAAACATGGACTCACCATAACCGATGAACTACTGGCTCTTTCAAATCTTGCTCATCTCCATTGTAGTGAGCGGGCTTCTAGTTATGACAAGTCGTTCTCCCATTAACTCGGTGATCTATCTCGTTCTGGTATACCTAGCTGGAGGAGGACTCTTCCTGCTGATGGACCACACCTTCTTAGGGCTAACCCTAATCATTGTCTATGTAGGAGCTATCGCCATTCTATTCCTCTTCACAGTGTTCATGATTAACCTACGCTCCAGTACCGGATCCAACAGCTTGAACATCAGCCAACTCCTTCTCATCTTACCAGCCCTGGGATTGATCTTTTATTTGGGAGGGGAGCAAACTGACTCTGCCGGACTCATTTTTGCTCCAAACTGGTCCAACTTGTTAGCTCGACCTCAAGAGATGCAGATGCTGGGAGACCTGATCTTTAACTCCTACCCCATTGCCCTACTCCTCGTGGCTTACCTTCTTCTAGTGATCATGGTAGCCATTATTAAAATTCACCTAGACTAATTTTTAGATGTATCTTCTCATCATCACTTTACCTTTACTAGGGAGTTTAAGCTCGGGACTCTTAGGTCGATGGCTAGGTTACTCCGGAGGACCTTTGCTCACAGTACTTCTCATGGGAGTTACTCTGGCTTTGGTACTATGCGGTTACTATGAGATCATCTTCCATCAATCCAGTCTCCTCTTACCACTCCCTATTTCTTGGCTTACTCTAGGTTGGTTAGACCTAGATATGAGTTTCATCATGGATGAATTAAGTATCAGCATGATGATTCCCATCTGCACTGTTTCCTTCCTCGTACACATGTATGCTATCGGTTACATGCATGGGGACCCACACATTCAGCGATTCTTTAGCTATCTATCTCTCTTCACTTTCTTTATGCTCCTTATGGTCACCGCCGACAACTGGCTCCTGCTCTTCATTGGTTGGGAAGGTGTCGGTCTCGTTTCTTACCTTCTCATCGGATTCTGGTTCACTCGACTACGAGCTGGACAGGCTGCTCTCCAAGCCTTCCTCATGAACCGTATTGGAGACACTGGACTATTCCTAGCTATGGCCATTGCTATTTGGCTCACGGGAGATCTAGAATTCAGCACTTTCTTTGCCCTGCTTCCTCACATGAATCCCTACTGGACAGCCCTCATCGGACTCCTCATGCTACTAGCTGTCACAGCCAAATCGGGTCAATTGGGTCTTCACGCTTGGTTACCCGTCGCTATGGAAGGACCGACCCCTGTGTCCGCTCTGATTCATGCTGCTACCATGGTCACTGCCGGTATTTACCTCTTGCTACGATTTAACGCTCTATTCGGATTCTCCCCTATTCTCATCTGGCTAGGGGCTGCCACCGCTCTCTTTGGTGCTGTTTACGGATACGTACAAACGGACCTAAAACGAACCATTGCCTACAGTACTACAAGTCAATTAGGGTACATGGTCCTGGCTTGCGGATTAGGTCAGTATGGATTAGCTCTGGCTCACCTCGTGAACCATGCCTTCTTCAAGGCTCTGCTTTTCCTATCTGCTGGATCCGTTATTCATGCTATTCATGATGAACAAGACATCCGTAAAATGGGGGGGATCATGAGCATGATGCCCGTTACTTACATCACTAGCATGGTAGGTTCCCTATCCCTTGTAGCTCTCCCCTTCCTCACCGGATACTATTCCAAAGACTTCATCCTTCAAACTGCTTTTGGAACCACCGGCTATCTCATGGGATTAGGAGCTGCCTACTTCACTGCTTTCTATAGCCTAAAATTACTTCACCGCGTTTTCTGGTTGCCCCCTCAATCTAAAGTCGTCCTAGGAGCTCACGAACCATCCGCTTGGATGCTTATCCCCACGACCACTCTCACCCTCTTCAGTATTAGCTGGGGGTATCTTGCCCAAAACCACGCTGCTCTGGCTCCTGCCATGAATACCCTCTTCCTTCTGCCTCAAAACCAAATTGGGATGGGACACCTGCCTTGGTGGGTCGATTGGCTTCCTCTTTTAGCTCTTCTCGTAGCTCCTTTAGCTATTCATCCGCACCTCAACTGGAACCTGCCTACTCTGAAGTTTAACCTCTTCCCATTCCTTCAACTAGGACAAGTCACCAGCCGTTACTTAGATTACGGGTGGTTTAGCATGGTGGGACCTCAGGGTGCTGTTCTAGGGCTGAACAAAGTCAGTGGTCTACTCGATCTACTCTCCTCCCGCTACCTACCACACCTCTTCATGGTCCCTGTAGGGCTTCTTATTATCGCTTTTCTTTAACTTAATTCATCCTTTTCTTTCATATAAATTTTATCCTTTTATATTATCTTAGCAGCACTTTAGAGGCGTAGTTTCAACGGTAAAACTTAGGTCTCCAAAACCTACATTGCAGGTTCAAATCCTGCCGTCTCTAGAACCTATTTTTACTTATGATTAGGGGACCTTGAGAATAACTCTAATCTCCTTAAGTCTTAACTCATAAGAGTTATGAACAAGGATATTCGTTAAGACTTAAGAGCGGCATAAAATCCTACTCATTTCTAGCCAGACAAGTAGAAATTTAGTCCAACCCCTAAGCTTTATAACCTTACACCTTAATTTAAGCATGCGATGAACTATTTAAATAACATATAATTCTATTCTTTACCCAAGGCGGTGGCTGATTGGTGAAGCATCAGACTGTAACTCTGAGGTCCTGTACTAAAGTAGGTTCGATTCCTACCCGCCTCAATACCCTTTATATTACTAGCACTAGATCTTTCAGCCAAAACCTGCAGCCCTACTATAACGCATACACATAAAACAACAACAACACCAACACCCCCTCATAATAACCAACTAACCAACAAACCAACACAAAATAAGCATAACCAACCTACTACCCAGTACTAAAAAGAGAGACCTAATAGATAAAATAGAAATAAATTAAGCTAAGCAGTACTATAATAAGACGTTGGTTTGCGTTTAGACTGGAGTAATGAGCCATAGATTTAAGGAGGTTATAAGATAATCTATGGAGCATTACGATAGTCTATAGAACTAAGAGGAGAAACACCAAGAATACATCCTGATCCTCCTCGTCTGATTCTGGAAGGCTGCTTTGTATTCCGACCCGTAGCACTCAGGGCTTCCTATATTCTAAGAGCCTAATAAGTGCGGAAGGAGTACGGATCGTGCTCCCTTCGCGCTACTCTTGTCGGTCGACCTCCCGGTCGAAGATATAGGAGCTGGGACCGGTGCTGACCTCTAGCTCGATACCCACATGGCCCCGAACCTCGCTAGGGTCATTCTCTAAGTCCCGGTCCTAAACAAGCTCTTAAAGAATTCAGCAACAAAACAAGCCCTATATTTCTAGAAAGTCACTAATACAAAATCATCGCAGCCTTCCAGTCTCAGCTTCCTCGGGGACTTAGCGCAAAATGAGCTCCGCGGCGCCCCTCTCGTATAGCTTAGCGGCTGCTAAGAGGGAGAAAGAGCTCTGGAGCAGCACCGCTGAGCTAAGGAGCAACTAAAGAGGTATTAATACAAGGTTCAGCATCATAACTAGCCCGTTGAGTACTAAGAGGAGAAGTATCAAGGGTACGTCCTGATCCTCCTCGTCTTCTACTGGTAGGGCGCTATTGTTCCGACCCGTAGCCTTCAGAGGCTTCCTTTATTTTAAGAGCCTGATAAGTACGGAAGCTGCTCAGTACCGGCTCTCTTCAGGCTACTCTTGTCGGGCGACTCCCGTCGCTTATATAGGAGCTGGGACCGGTGCTGACCTCTAGCTCGATACCCACATAGCCCCGAACCTCGCTAGGGTCGTTCTCTAGATCCCGGTCCTTCATTGAGCTTCTAGAGAACTCAGTCACAAATAAGCTTAATTAATAATCCGCACCCTACCAGTTTCAGACTCCTCGGGGACTTAGCGCAAAATGAGCTCCGCGGGGCGTCCTCTCGTCTCACTTACCGGGTGCTGAGAGGTAAAAAGCTATGGGCTACACCGCTCTTCCCTTCTCCCAGCGGCAGCGGTGACCAGTACTACAGAGACCCTGGAGCTCCCTTTGGAGCCCTAGGCAGAGCGACCAGTCCTTTTTCCTTGGCTCGCTCCCTCTGCTTAG